GAGATGGTTGTATAATGGATTTGTAGAAATCCTTCGTGGATGAAACCAGAGGGAAAAATGCCATTGCCAAAAAGTGACAAGATAACATTTCCATTTATTCATAAAAAGAGACGTTCCTTTTGAAGACAGAATGCATTTTCTTTGATATCTAACATAATGCATGCAAGGTTCTTTGACCAACCAAAGATTCACCTGACAATCCGTAACCTTAAGAAAGACGCTCCCCAAACATTCTATTTTTCCGTAGAAATAGATTCGTTCAAGAAGAACTCCAAAAGATAGTGATTGTAAATGAGAAGATTGGTTACGTAAAAATACGAAAATGGATTCGTATTCACATACATGAGAATTATATAAGAATAAAAAGAATCTTTGATTTCGTTTTAAACCGGCTTTCTTTGGAGTACTAAGACTCCAATAGTCGTTGAGAAAAAATCGTAAGAAATGCAAAGAAGGGGCATCTTTTACCCAATAGCGAAGGGTTTGAACCAGGATTTCTGCATGGACAGGATAGGGGATTAGGATATCTAACACAAAATTTAAATGTGAAAAATTGTCTTCTAAAAAGGGAAATATTGAATGAATTGATCGTAAAGTCTGAGATTTTTCTATCTTTTGCCTTTTCCCTTCTAGAGAAGATATTAATCGTAGAGAATATGGAATTTCCACAATAAATGCAAACCCCTCTAATAGGATTAGAGAATCCAAATCCTTGTTTCGGCCCAAAAATAGATTTTTTTTCGAATCATTTGTAGAAATCAAAAAATGGTTCTGTTTATACATTCGAGTAATTAACCGTTTCACAATTAGTAAACTGGATTTATTCTCATAAACCTGATTTTCCGAATCAGGATTTTCCGACAAAAAGGATCGACTCAAACTACGATCATGGGCAAATGCATAAATATACTCCTGAAAAATAAGTGGATATAGAAAGTCCTGCTGTCGAGATCTCTCTAACTGTAAATCTCTTTGGATTTCCTCCATTTGAAATTCGATTGGAATCAAAGGTAGTTTAGGGGTTATCAAATGCTACATAGTACGATACAGTCAAAACAGGGTATTCTTTTCTCCTAAGAAAAAAGACCTTCAACTTAGCAACAGATTCTCTGCCCTCTCTTTTTTCCATTTCATTTAATCTATGTTATCGGACAGATAAGAAGATGGTTAGAAATCTTTTATTTTTTAAACCTAATCGCTCTTTTGATTTCGGAAAAAACGTTCGTTATCAATATACTGCTTCTTTTACACACACCTCCATTCCATAATATAGAATGCCAATATTTAGGATTCATTAAAAAAAAGATAGAATCCACTCGTGGGAGAAGAAGCTTTTCCCGTATTAGGCACTAATCTACTTTTAACGTCTAATTAGATCGGGAAATTATTCCAATTTAAGAACAAAAGCTGGTTGCTTTTTCTTTCTAATAAAAAATGGAAGCCCTGGGGCCATATCCATTTATTTATTCGACCCAACTTTCTTTTATTGCATTCCAAGAATTTCAACAGGGTTTTCTACCGATCCTATAAGAATGAAATACGCTTGGAACTTTCCATTGATACGACATGCTATTTTTTCCATCCATTCCCTTTCAGGATCAGTCGCGGTCTTCCAAACTTTTTCAATGGTATGGACGAATTCCTCGCTTCATCTATATGTGTAAAAGATTCTAGCCGCACTTAAAAGCCGAGTACTCTACCGTTGAGTTAGCAACCCGAATAAAATTAAAATTCGAAATGAAAAAATGTAGCTTTCAACTCAGGGATGTTATAGATACACCAGAAAAATCAATCAAATGGAATTGAAACAAAGAGAAAAGAGATGAACTAATCAAATCATTCAACTAATCCAAAAAACTGAAAAAAAACCATTTGAATTTGGTAAAAAAACCTAAGGGGCGGAAATAAATGGCCCCCTTTTCACTTATCAAGATGAATTATATTTGTTCGATACACTGTTGTCAATATAAAAAAATGTTGAAAAAAGAAAAGACTAGACTGAAAAAAGGGGGGTAAAAAAAACAAGTATAGAAAAACTATAGAAAATTCTATACAAGTTGACAAGTTGCTACCCCCCTTGGTATTACTTTAATTTAATTTCGTTTGCTTAAAATTAGACAAAAGTTGCTTAAAAATTTCCGATTTCTTTAAAAGATTATGCACAGTTACTGTGGGCTGAGCCCCTATTTCGAGGAAATATAGAATAAGGGGAACATTTAAATAAGTTTGGTTCTTTATTGGATCATAAAACCCCACCCTTCTAAGGTCTTTTCCTTCTCTTCGAGATCGAACATCAATTGCAACGATTCGATAGACGGCTCGTTGGGATAGATATAGATGAACAGGACCCCCCCTAGAACCGTATAAGAAGTTTTCTCTTCGTACGGCTCGAGAAAAATGATTTCCTTCAAAGTTTTGTCTATGTATGCAATTCTAATATTTTTTATAAAATAAATGACAAAAGAGCCTATACCCTAGACTATACTAGGATTTCAGTCTTTTTATGAAAAAAAAAGAAACCATTCGTACTCATAACTCAAGTTAGAGAATTTGCAAAGAAAATCTTTAGTCAATTTCATTTTTTGAGCGGTCTTTACCCCGCTTTTTTGTCTCGTTTAAAATTCGATTTAGATTCTTGAGTTTGATCTAATTCTTGAGACTAACGAGACAATTCAAACGGCATTTCCTTGTTTTTGGATCCTTTTTTTTATCATTGGGTTTAGACATGACTTCGGTGCTTCTTTTCTTAATGCTTTCAAAATGGCAGCAACATACCCCTTGTTGATTAAAGAATCGTACGGACAGTTGATTCCCCGTAATACACTTTGAACTTTGAATCCAAAAAGTTTGATCAATTGCAACAAGTTTTCTTTTTTTTTTTGAATTGCAAACTTGTTTGCATCCGATCCTTAGAATTTGTATATTTAGAATTTGTATATTATATATGGAAGAGGATATATTTACGAAGTTGTTCTAATTGATTGGCATTAACCCTAGATTCTTGACCCCGAAAAAGAAATGAATTCTTTTCGACTCGAGCTCCATCGTGAACTATTAACAACCCCCCCCGAAAAAGGGTTCCAATGTAACAATGTCGAGATAAGAGCACCTTCATCATTTATTACTAGATAAATAGAAAATGGTGGATGTAAAAATCCACAAAGGATCATGTCCTTCAAGTCGCACGTTGCTTTCTACCACATCGTTTCAAACGAAGTTTTACCATAATATTCCTCTTATTTGGAACCAGTATGGAATTGATTCAATCATGGAATCATGAATAGTCATTGGTTCAGTTGTACATAGCCATTGTAATCTAGTTATTTTTTATTCTAACTATTCATTCTATTCTCTATTCATTGATTCCTTTTCCTTATTTTTTTCTTTTTTTTTTTTTACTATATCTACTTTTTTTTCTTTATTATGCTACCTATAATAATTTAATAATTAGCACGAATAAAAGTAGAATCAAGATTCTCTATTTTCTAATTTTATAGAAAAAATATGGAATAGAGAAGTGGAATAGAGAATAGGGGTAGAATAAGTATATCGTAATAGAAATGATTCCCTTTTTTATTTCAAAAATCGAGGACTATTCGAATAATTATAATTAGGCTTTTTGTTTTTCATTTTGCAACCTCCAGCAACCTACATTAGTACTCTGCAAATTACTTATATTATTATCTATGTAATTATCCATGTATGCGTAACGTCTATTAACGTCTATTAGACTATATATTAGATATGTGTAATATGGGTAGATAGAATTTTTTTTCTGAAAAAGTCTTAGCATGACAGCAAGCAGGTTTAACATACCTAAATCTATTTTTAGATAAAAAAATAGAATAGAAAGGAGTAGAAATCTAGAATCTATAAACAAATAACGTTTTGAATCTTCATCTTCAAGTGATTGATATAGGATAGATTCCACCTTCCCTCCTTTTTGACTCCAAGAAATTCAATTCTTGGGATTGAACTAGAACGATACGGATACGTACCATATAACCATAACCCTATACTATAGATAAGCTAAACATTTCTTTAGCTTAAATAGATTTTGGGTATTATTGAAATAATAATCTTTTCCTAAAGTGAAAAAAATAGGCGATAAGATAAACCACCCCTACCTCAATCATTTCATTGATTTCCAACCCTGCATTCGAACTAAATACGAAATACCGAAAAAAATGGATATGCTCTGGGACGGAAGGATTCGAACCTCCGAATAGCGGGACCAAAACCCGTTGCCTTACCACTTGGCCACGCCCCATTTCCATTTTAAATTCACACTAAAAAACAATAGCCTTGGTATTGATTTTTTGTCAACTCCAGCCCAAAGATCTATATATTCTATGGAATATGGTATTAGGATTTTGATACATATTCTTATAGATTATAAGATATCTATAATCTAATTCAATTGAATTTATTGATCATTACATAGAATTCAATTAAGATATTGTATGAAAGTATGATTTCTTCAATTCTCCTTTGAGAATTGGAGGATTTTTGATTGGGTGGATTTCAAGAAAAAAGGAGGATTTTTTGGATACCTTACAGACTTTCTTCCTTTTTACGTATCTCAAAAACCCAATCAAATTGCAATTATCTCCAAGAACAAAATGCCTGCTATGCTTAATACCGTAAGTTTGATCTGTATTAATTCTGCCCTTTATTCGAGTCGTTTTTTCTTCTTCGGCAAATTGCCTGAAGCTTATGCTTTTTTGAATCCAATCGTAGATATTATGCCAGTCATCCCTTTGTTTTTTTTTCTCTTAGCTTTTGTTTGGCAAGCTGCTGTAAGTTTTCGATGAGATCTTTACTCAGAATATCCTAGAAAATGAATGCATGATTTTTCGCGAAAAATTTCTAACAATTGCAACAATCAGGTAGTCTGAATCCTAGATTCGGACACTACAATTCTTGGATAGTCACCAAAACTCTGGTTTATCCGTATTTCCTCATTTTAAAATTTTAAATCCTTTAGTCTTTCCAGGGAA